ACTCAAAGCTACTCATGCCAAGCTGCTAACCAAACCAAGCTACTCAAATAGAACAAGGAGCTCTACTTCATAAGAGGTATTTGAACTGCAGCTCCCATCCAGGCTATATAACTAGGAAATCGGGATCGGGAAGAAGAGCATGCAGCCATGAGACTAGTTTCCCATTGTCCCGAAGTAGAATGGCTTGAGTTCCCACCTAAAGCGAGCTTGTATGCGCATTTAATTCTTCTATCTTTTCAGTTGCTGTAACGGATTAAGCGTTAGAACGGGAGTTAGAACGCCCGAATGTCTCCTCTCATTGAGTAGCTGATACTACTGATTCAGTTAAGGCAAATAGCCCATACAATCTCTCCTGTTGGTCAATCCCACCTTGCGACCTTCATCCCCCTTCGAATGAAGAAAGTAAACTCCCCTAATGTCTCTAGAGCAGCATATCTCTAGCTGATTGATAGTGAAGGGCGGTAAGAAGCCCTATTCAAGCTCATTCTAGCGAACGATCCTTGCCTACTTCCTTTCCAACTACCTTGTGAGTGAATACCGAGCCGAAAGGCCCAGCTCTGACTTATTGATTTGATGCCGAGAATCCGATCTGCAGATGAAGCAGGCAAAAGGCTCAAGGCCAGCGAGGAATTAGCCATAGCACCTACGGACAGTGCGAGAAGAAGCAGCAGCTTCAGGACAAACAAGCCTTCCCTAAGCCACAGCTTCATGCCAAACCTTCACGCTCTACTTAATGAATGCCTTACCTTCATGCCTTTCGAGTCGAGCCCGGAATCCAAGGAATTGATGCGCCAAATCGTCTGCATGCGCTGAATCGTCTTCTCTGCCTTTACCAATGTGAGGAGGCAATCCTAATTGTTTGAATTAAAAGAAATGCTAGAAGTACCGCAATATCCCCGATCTACGATAATGGGGTATTCTCTTGCCCATTGGAAGTTGGTATTGGGAGTTGAAAGGCTTAGCAGCAGCCATTAGACAAAAACCTTCTTAAAGCATCACTTCAGGGCTACCTGAAGAAAAGTCACTAAAGAAAACCACTACTTACGATATTTCCTCATCTTCAATGTCGCTAAATAGTGGGTTTTTCCTAACCTAATAGGGGTTTAGCCTATACCGTAGTGTTAAAAAGCCTTTCTAGAGCCTTACTTCATTCTGGTGTCTTGGATTTGGTTCGATCAGTGTTTTCGTAAAAAATGAATAAGATGCTTTGGGCGTTTAGGCTTGACTAATAACATAGAAAGGGCTTTTTCAGCTTACTCTGCTACAGCGGACCGTTAGCAGGGTGCCGCGGTTTGTGGGCTTGAAGGACTTAGCGCCGTGACAAGTGGTATCAGAGCCAAGCCATGGCTAGTGGGAAGAACCCGTAGGCTAGTGCCGTCGAGCCACTGCTTACGGCCTTATGCCCTTTTTTTTCTTTTTCTTTTATATTTATTTATATATATCCGATTTGAGATTCAATCTGGGATTGACGGCTTTGGCATGGATGGATGAATTGCTTATAGTAAGGTAGAAGCGATGCGGGATGGGATAAAGATTCTCTCTTTCTTCTAAGCTTGAAAGCCGAATATCTGTTTTCTCTCCCGCCTAAGGAAAGAGGAACGAACGAAGTAGCTCGAAAGAGGGGCATCTATCTCTATTGATCGAGCTGAAGGAGATAGGGGATCCACTTCAATTTCTCTCCTCTCCCACTTCTCCAGCTTGGGAATACTTCCTTCTATTGGCTATATATCTGTATCTGTAGTCACAATGCCAGTTCCAGCTATCTTCTGGATAGAAGCGCAGGTGCTTGAGTTCAAGGCAGACAGGTAAGGGTAGGTAGTAAAGGCAAGCGCATAGTTCAGTGATCTACGGCCGAAAGAGGGAACTCTCCTCGTTCCGAGTCGCCATGAGGCATAAGAGCAAAACATTCCCCTAGAAGGGAGCTTCGATAGGTATCCAAATACGCTATTTGCTTCGATGCTTTACTACTCTTTCATGTCGGAAATCGGATTCTCTTTTTTCTTCTTTCTTGTCTGAGACTGATGCCAGCTTAGAAAGAAAGTGAGGCACTATTCGCTAATCAGGAAAGAGGCTTGACTCTTGCTTGTCGATCTCTATTCCTCCTCGTACATTAAGCAGAGCAGGGAATAGGAATAGTAAAAGAAAGTAGGAAAGTCATCAGGTAGGTAAGCAAGCCGCCCTGGTGCCAAGCTAAAGACAAGGATCACATCGATAAGAGCAAAAGCATGGCCGAGGTTGGAAAGGAGTACTCATTCGACATTACGAAAACGGATGAGATCTTTGACCGAACAAGCAACGGACTGAGCGCGCGTTAGCGAAAGCCTATAGCTAACGCGCATCCGTTTTCTTGCTGTTGAAGGATGAGCAGTTAAAGCTTGAAGATGGTCATGTCCTTTCATCGGCTGAAGAAGTAATGGGAAAGAAATACTGCAAGTGGCACAATTCTTGGAGCCACACCACTAACAATTGTGTAGTATTTCGGAACCATCTCCAAAAGGAAATCTCAGACGGCCGACTGAAGTTCCCGGAAAAGAACAAGGCCCCTATGAAGGTGGATGATGTTGGAGGAATTACCAGTGCTATTGAATCGAGCCATTTCTTACCTTAGACTGACATCGACTAGTAATCGAATATGCACCCTGTGAGGGAGATTTCCGACATTCAACTTGCGGAATAAAGGCTGGTGCTAGTCTAAAAGACGAATCAGAACAGAATCCCCTTAGTAAGAGAAGAGGATTAGGACAGCTTTCAAAGGGGTTGGGAGCGGGAGGGAGTCAATTACAAAAAGAGTAGAGACGGATATGGGGACTGACGCTCCGACCATGTCAACTATGATGGTCTCGCTGCAGCTAGTCCTTCCACCAGTGAATGCTGGCACACGCTACTTTCCGAAGCTCCGTGTCTAGGTCCTGCCGAAAAAGACTGCAGCGGATCTAATTCTACGAATTAGCCTCGCCGATCGATCTTAATTAAATGGCACTATGCTTAACACATGCAATTCTAAGTGTGTTTTCGGGGCGAATCTACAAAGGTCAGGAAGAGAAAAGACGACTCTATCTCTTTATCTCTTAGTTAGCCAGGATTTAAACCCCTCTCCAGAAAGCAAACCGCGCTCATTTTGATTAAAAAATTCGGAATGAATCAAATTCCCAAGTAGGATTTTAACCTACGACCAGTCAGTTAACAACAGCTGACCGCTCTACCACTGAGCTATTGGCTTGTGACTTAAGGCTGAAAGTTTGGTTTGCTTCGTTCGGACATACAAGAAAAGAAGAGGGGGAAAACAAAGGTCCGATAATAAGCACAGCAAGGGAGGAGCGACGGTTAAAGGATTTCGGAGTTTTCCCGGCTCGAATAGTAGATAGATCTATTGGCCGCTACCTGACTTCTCTAGGAGAGGAAGAGGACAGTACTATTGAATAAGTTCTTGTCGGAATTACTGCCGTTAGTGGTCAGACCATGGGATTAGGAAATGGCCTATGGGCTGCTATGCTAGCTTTGTTCACGACCTACGTATTCTTATTAATGGAATGGAGAAATAAAGAATATCAGCCAACTCCGGCGACTCAAGCAATCCGAGCTGAGTCAACCTCCCTTAGGTAAGTCAGGTAAGCGGAGTAGCCTTTATCTTATATGGCTTGAGCCGGTTCCGAGTTCGATTAATAAGTAGCAGGGTTTTCACTCTTTCAGGCTTTGTTTGGCCGCTAAAGATAGAGTTTTGGCTTTCTCCTTTACAGCGAGTGGTCTAATGAATGGGGTTGACTTCCTTACTCATTTCACTACCTTTCCAGAACTCGGTTCTGAGCCTAGGCTCGAATGAGGAATGATAGAGCGCATGTCAAGGATTGAGCTTGAACTAATCGAATTTTCTGCCAACTCCCTCTTTATAGCAGGATTTTATCCATCAATGGAAGCTGGCTATGTGACCGGATATTTGTCTTCTCTCTGCTTTTCATAGGCAAGTCTTCCTGTCTAATCTAAAGGCTAGCTGGGGATATCTAGAAATTACTTTCTAAGAAAGAGAAAGAACGCCTAGGTTAGGCCGACAAGCTAATAGCTTACTTGTTCTAGTTTTGGCTCCCTGGGAAGATTCTTTTTTTAGTGAATACCAGGTTTCCAATATCTTTTATTTTAAGTCCCGCGATGTGCAGAGAGTGTACACCAGTCAATCTGTGCTCGTGCGTCTGGGTGATCCTCAGGTGGAGCCCAGGTGTCAGTGTCAAATGTGTGGCAGAAGCTAAATAGAAAAAAGAAAAGAATTTTGGCGCAAAAGGAAAGAAAGAAGGGTAAGGCAGAATAAGAAGGGAGAGCGAAGAGAGGGCAAGACGCATAGCCTAATGGTTGACCGGCAACAAAGCATACTTGAGAGAACCGGTACGGGTACTTGAAAGATATTGCACGCAAGCGCGGGGTTAACCGCAGCAGACGCGAATGAGAGATCAAATAGATAGCATATCACCCTGAATAAGAAAAGCAAAGGCCACCTATCAGTGCTTTCAAATCATAGGAATATGCTACCTTCTCACCAGCCTAACTGTCTAAAGGCCTAGTCTGATCGAAGGTCCCATCACATGGTAACCTTTTCAAAACCTGGCCGAGCCACTCATGAAGAGGTCTCAAAAAAAAGCCTTGGAAATACTAGAACGTAATTACCAATGGCAAATATGCGCCTCTTACCTAGCGAACAACCAAGACGCCCACGAGCCATGGCTTTCCGAACCTCAGGTGATGCCACCAGGAGGTAAGGACCCACGGCCCGCTCAAACCAGTAAAAACTCCATACACAGATCAGTTTCTTATTCTGATCAAGAGCAAATCGTATGAACCTTGGCCAGAGAGCACCTTGCGACCATTGCTCACCCCGAATATGAACAAACTGCATAAGATAGACGAATGCAGATAGCTCATAGGGGTAAACATTGAAGCAAGACTTGGCGTTGGCCAAGGACCGATTTATTCCATCAGCTCGCAATTTATTACTGAGCTGGGAACAGGTTGGTTCCCACAACAACCCTTGATGAAGGGGAAGCTGTGATATCCAGGGAGTATAACGAGCTATCAATCGAGGAAGCGTTTCCGCAACCCGATTGACAAACTCGTACGCTCGATCAAAGTTCGTGACAGGGGACACAATTGGATCGAAAATGGATCTGTCCACCTTCTTTGCTGCTAGAACAATTCTAGAGAGAGAGAAGAGAGACAACCAGATCCGAACCAACGTATCCGAAGTATCGTCCTTCCTATACATCTTATGACGTATAAAAGAAGGTATGATTCGAGGATACCCTGACCTGGACAACGAGACGGGCAATAGCTGTTGGTTTACGTAGTTGCCCATAGCGAATATACGTCTTTTACCTCCGCCCTCTAATGAACAACCCAGACCTCTGAATCTTCCCCAATCCCCTTTTGGGGGCCAACGAAAGGCTCGAACCAGTCTAACGACCAGCCGCTAATGATCTTATTGTTAGGATCAAGGGCATAGCGAGTAAACTTTTCCCCCTCATCCTTAAAGCCCATTGCTCCCCGTAAGCATGCACGAAACGGAGTAAAGGCCAGTAGCTCGGCAGGGAAACGATAAAGCAGGATTTGGACTTGGCTCATTGTTGTGATAGGAAGTGCGAGTTAGGAATAGCCTTCCTGGTTGGCTCCCACGTAACCCTTGGTGGAGAGGTATCCGTGAGATCCCTGGTACGTACCACGTGATCAAGGAAGGAAGCCTTTCCCTACCATGGATACGACCTTCTCAGTAGACCGCCAAGTTTGTGAAATGTTGGCTTTCATTCTTTTCGCTATCAAGGATAATCCTGGTAGCAAAGAAGATTGATGGATCTATATTACGCTCTATCATATCGCCTATCGAAGATCCAGATAGGGTATATCGGAGAATATCTGATATTACACTATCTGCTAAGGATCTTCTCCTTAGGTACTGTCCTAGTATGCTAACCACGCCCCTGTGTCAGGGATTGACGTGGGAACCTACTTGGAAAGCCCTTCTTTCAGATCAGATAAGGCTTCGGGTAAGAGAGGTGTAAGAGGAATTTGAATCTTCACCATGAGCTATTTTTGGTTTATCACCTATAGCCAATATGCTAATTTTAACACATTGGCATATGGAGATACCTATGGGTTTGGATATCCATTAAGGTCTCATTTCATTAGGTATCCTTTTTATGGGTGGAATGAGGATATCTCAGCTTGGTCATGTGAAGATAGTCTTCCAATGATCGAGTCGTCCATCAACTGCGGTTCCCTTGAGTCTCTTGACTCTGGTTCTCCTGGAAGATTGGCTCAATCTACAGAATCAGGTGCTGAGAAAAGATGGATATTTTCCATTGGCAATTACGTCAATCAAAGGATGTTAAAACCTTTTCACGATTGGTTGATGAAGGTTTGAAGATCCATCCCGAAGGATGGGACCCATAATCAGGTCCGTCCTCTGGATAGGCTTAAAGGGTCTTCGCGGATTTACTCTTTTTGATTTGAAGTCTGCCACAGATAGGTGGCCACTTAATCTTCAGAGTAGACTCGTAAGACTCCTCTTTTCTTTGGCGACCGCGTAGAGCAGTACATCACTGCACTGTTCTCCGAGGCCGCTTTTGAAGTGCCTTTTGTGCGTAATGCTCCAAATACGATTTCATTCGCAGCTGGACAGCCACTGGGATATCTTTCTTCTTGGCCTCTCTTCACATTAACACACTATCTAGTGGTGTTTTATTGTATTGTGAAGAGAAGGTATACCCTGGGCGCGATTTTTATCGTTATGCTATTCTAGGCGATGACATATGTATCGCTGATGAGAGTGTGGCAAGGATTTATCGCCAGACTGTAGAGGAGCTTGGTGTTGAGATTATCCAAGTCTCTTATCTCCAATTCTGGTGGTGCTTAGTTTGCAAGGCGTTTTAGGTGTAAGAACTTGACTGTGGATTTATCCCCTGTTCGAAACCTACTCAACACTCATCATCTTCCTGGTATCTTCTATTGAGATCTTACGTGAGGCTTATAAGCCTAAGGATCTTAGAGTGGCTCCTCAGGACCTTTACGAAAGTGAGGTCTTTGAGTACCTATCTGAGTATACCTTGGTAAGAGCTTGGATGTCACAGTGGCTTAAGTACATTCGGTGGTATTATACCGTTGCTGTGGCGCCTGATCTTTCCTTCGAGGATTTTATCAAAGCTCCAGTCGTCACAACGCACTGGAAAGTGCGGAATGAGGATCCGCATTTAGTTCGTTTTGGACTGCTTACGGGGAGCAGTGGGAAGTCTGTGGTCGGTAAGGGAACAGCTGTCTCGGTATTCGTTCTTGAGTCAGAGACTGAGAGTAAGGGCTAGTGAGAAAGAAGACTAGTGGGGCATCTTGCTTTTCGTAGTAAGCAAAATGCCCTCCCTTCCCTCCGGATACTTGACTTTAGCTTGGCTACTTAACTACGCTACGCTATTCCGTTTTTCTGACATGAAAGAGTTCCCAGTCTTCTGATTCGTATTCGAGTTGTTGGTCAGAGGGTGGAAAAGGGTGGTAAGGGGGAGGGAGGCGCCCCTTGCTGTAGAAGAAGATCGACGAACGAAGATAGTCGACTTACAGGAGAGGAGCGAGTGCTTGTTTAAAACGTACTAACTGAGAGATTCATCTATCCTGACTTTAAAGTAGTGCTTGATTGAGTGTTAGCAATCGGTTACATCCAACATTCGTTAACCAGTGATGAAGGAGGAAAATATATATATATAAAGAATGCATTTTGATGGCTAATCTAGCATTGAGGTGTTCAGGGGAACCAGAGAGTGGGACTACCCGAAGGGAACCACCCGCTAGGGGAGAAAGAAACTATTATAATCTAACTAACAACCCTTAGGTCAACTCTTCTATTCCTTACAGAGAGTGAAGGGACCTTTTACTAATAAGGGTCTGGGGCACAAACGATAGGAAGAGTGTATTGTTCATCTTACCAGTCTACGCTCACTGCTCCGGGTAAAGAAAGGAAAGCCGTCCCTCTTCCATTCGGAGCACGCATCGTAATCGTACCGTTAGAAAACGGGGGAAAAACAATCCTCTACGTATTGCCCATTCGCCGTCCTTGGTGAGTCCGGTTTTCTGTGCTACCTACCGCTACGCGCCTCTATCATTCCTTAAACAATCACTCTTATACCTCTTACAGAGAGTGAAGGGACCTTTTGGTATGGAGTACTTTTGAGAATAGCTTTCTTTCTCGTATGGAAAGGAGTAAGCAACTGAAGACCTAAGAGCGGATGCCGAATCCTTTCTCTCCCAGCGGAGCAATCAATTCAATAGGATGCCGATTTAATTCCACTTCAACTAGCTGGCACTCTCGGGAGTGCTATTCCCTTGATCAATCGGAGGATAATAATCGAAGAAGGTTGGTCGCCTTTCTGTCCCTCTTTGATAGCCTCTTCTTTCAAGGTAGGGGGTTTGTCGATACAACGCGCAAAACCTGAGACCAGCCCACCTCCCTTCAGGCTGAAAAAGCCTGTTCGTTATCCATATTGATCTTTTTTTTTCCACCCCAGAACGCTATGTTTTGTTTTGACACTTCGGCCCGGCCTGTGCCTAGTAGTGTCAGCCCCCCTTAGTTTAGTTCAAACCTGTCTTTTTACCGGACTTGCTTAGCCAAATAACGAATAGAGGTATTTTAAAAATTGATCAAAGGTGAAAGAGACGTCCCCTTCATTTATCAAATCATTTTGCATTTTACGAAGGAGTTCTCTCTCTAGAGAAATTTCCTGCCGATAAGACAACTCCAGCTTTTCCTCAGAGTCCATTTCAAATATAAAATCAAAAATGGTAGAATCTAAAAATGTACTAAAATTACCATTTTTTTCCAATGAATTGGAATTTAGAAATTGAGCAAGGTCTGGGTTTTTACCAGCCTCCTCACTTAACAACCGTTTCAAGTGATTGGCACAGGCATGCCGCTGCTCCTGTATGCGGGCGTTTGAACACCAAAAATCCAGTAGCTTCACATAATCTCCATGAAACTGGGCAGACCTGAGACTATTTTGAACTTTCTCTATTTCATCATTTGTGACAAAGATTGATTGTTCCAAAATTAGCTGCCGCAATCGGCCGAAGAGGGCATTTTCCCTTGAGGCTTGGATGACAGGGGGCACTTGAAACTGTCCTGGTACGTAGTGGATTAGACCTGGAGCTGGATTCGCAGGGGCTACAGGGGCCATTTGCTCCAGCTGTGCCAACTCTCTCCAGATTTCATCTTGGTCTATCTCCTCCACAGGATTCTCAACCCTTACTTGACTGGTAGTAGCCCTACTTGAGCTAGGATTCGCTCTAAAGGAACTCACCTCGCCCTCGGATGAGTCGTTTCTGAATGAGTCAAGTAAGGCTTGGAGCCGTCCGGATGAAGATGACCTATTACTGACATAGTGGATCGTATTGACCACGCATGCCAATAGATTAGAGAGGGGCAACCAGCAAACACTACGTAGACATTGGCTTAATATAATATATTTAACAACTTTCAAAAGATAAAAACAGATTAAATAAAATAAATAAAAAGAAGTAACTACCCATAGTTTGAAGATAACATAAAACAATAAAAAAGAAAAAATAAAGAACATGGATTTCCTCTGTGTCAATAGGAATGAAGGATGGAGTCGATTCATTGTTTCGCGATTTTCCCGCTTCCTATTTTGCCAGATCCATAACCCGGGGACCAGAAATTGCAATATTCTTTCCAGCTTTAGGGCACGAAAGGATCGGCTGGGGCTTCCGCGACACCCCTTGCTACTAGATGCGCAACTGCGCATCCTTCATTCCTATTGACACAGAGGAAATCCCCACCATTTGGAAAAGCCTGGGATCCCGTCCCTTGGACGACTTTTAGAAATGGGGGTTCGTGTTGATTGTTCCCTTCAGTGGTAGAACCTGGTGAACCGGGCGTAGTACTTCCCATCCTCTCCTTTCAGTCGAGTTCTTACAAACCTCTCCCTTCCGGTCGAGCACTTCGTTCCTTCTGTGGACCTTGCTTCTCTTATGATTTTTGCTACTGGATTTATTATATATCAAGTGATTGATATCAACAAAGAGAGTCTAAGCCCGTGGTAATTCCATCCCACCTAGTGCCCAGTCATGCATTTATAGGGCTAGCCTTTCCACTTCGTTTTTCGAATATCAATCCCTGCTGCTCCTGCCATCTGTACTCTAGCTCTGCCTCTGCTCCAGCCTTTGCGCTTAGGCTTTTGTGTGCTAGCGCTTGTGCGGAACTGCCCTCTGTCCAAGCTCAAGCGAAGACACTAATGAGCACTTCCTCCTCCCGCTTTTGGCTTTGTTTGTGTCCGCCCCTTTTATTGTTGATTCTCAGAAATAAATTCGCGTGTGCTTGTTTCATAGATATAGATGGTTAGAAGAGAGACCTCACGTGGCAGCGTATCGGGCAGGTCTTTGTGCTTGGATATCGGGAGATCAATAGTGACGGAACTCCCCAGCCCTTGATTGATAGGCTCTTTTAGTGTTGGCGGATTGGGTTGAAGGCAGGGATGCGACAGCTGTCTTGAGAAGGTCTTCTATTCTTTTGGTCCTTGGCAAGCTTACGCCGCGCGAATAGGGCTCTGCTTCCCTCCTTCCCAATAACTAGAGTTGGAAGTAGCTCTTATCTTCTGCGATCACCGGATCGAAAGCCGGGATTGTTAGATATAACGAGGGAAACCTCGCGTATCAAGGAATTTAGGTTATCGGATGCAGTCGTATATTCATATTATAATGATAGTCGATTTGTTCTTTTAACTTGCAGCCTATTGAATGGATTTTCTTATTGGTCTTGTTGCGCTCCCGAGCCCCTTATTGGTCTTGGCTTCTCTTCGTTTTGCATTCTCTTTCCTTTCTACTTTACTATGGTTTCAGTTATGGAAGTCCTACTAATAAATAGGCGGAGCTAAGAGAAATTTATTAAATACAAAGGCGCAATCAACACATTTATGCACACGAGACCTGCTATTTTGGCTGCTCTTCGCCTTACCGAGTTGAGAACATCTACACCGGAAACAAGAACTCTACCTACGGTTATTGCCAACAGTTCCTACGTTCACAGCTCTTTTTCCAACAGCTAGGCCATCCTAGGGGAGAGCCCTAGCCCTGCTAACTTAACTCTGTGGTCATAGGATTTGTTCTCAAATAGATAGATAGATTTGAAATGGCTATCAAAGGTATGTAATGGGGCTAGAAGCAATAGGAATAAGACTTGTTGCGAAGAATACTAGTGAATTTGAATGCCAAAGTTGGCATCATCTTCTGCCGGGATCTCTCCTAACGGCTGTATTAGATTTCGAGTCCCTATTTCAGGAAGAGTTTTAGGGCATTCCACTTACAGCGACGAAGGGAAGATTAGTTATGAATCACTTACACCATCTTGGCTTTAAATGCAAATTCTGTCGATTAAATGCTCGAATCTTAGTCTCAAACCTGACGATAAGACTTTACAATGATTTGCCTTTATGTTATGTATCCCGGTGCTTTAATGGGCTCCCTCTGAGGATGATTCTAAGAAACCACAACTGCTGTTACTTAACTAGTAGGCTAGAAGCCCTTTCTTTGCTGCCTGTCTGTGCGAATCTAATAGCCAAACAACCCATAGAAAGGTTCATGCAACGCGAAATGAAGATAAACCCTTCCCGCTCTAACAATGTGTGAGCAGCCATGGCTCTCTCTTTGACGGTAACTTCTTGAGATAACTAAAAAAAGGCGGAAAGCCAGCCCTCCATTAGCATAGGAGAACCTGATTCCAGCCATACTATTAGAAAGTCACTTCTATCTTTAGACTTGTTAGGAGCAGACAGGCTTTTGGCATAGGCAACCTAGCTTACTCGTTTTGATAGTTTCCGCTATGACTATGTTATGTATGTATGTAATTACAGTCTTTGTTGGATATTGTTTAACCTAACCGTAGACTTTCTATTATCTTAGTCAACCTATTCATAGGACCACTGCCTACCGCATTCCTGCCCCGGCCTTTTCTTTCGCCCGACACAATTGATTCGTCATGGGGAACCCGCTTGCTTGTCTCAATCAATTTGATTGCTTTAACTAGTCATGCTATGGAGAATTCCCATGGAGAGCCAACTGCTTCATGCCCCAGATCGCGGGGATTCTTATTGTGTGTGGTCATATTTCCTATTCATTGAGTAAAGGGCCGCGTTAGACCCGCAAGGCTTTCATCGGAGCACATCGCTTTCGCTCCTTAGTTTCTCAGTGGAAGAGGACCTTTCTCGATCAACTATCTGACTTGAATGAAGAAAGAAGTAAACTTTCTATACAAAATTATCTGAATAGCCGAATAAAGGAATTTTGGGCTTGATAGCCACTCCCCTGAAAAACTGCAAAGAAGACGATTCGCTACTTCCGAATCGCTGCATCCAGCTCCTCCAGTCTCCTCGATTGGCCCCCTTCGCCGTTGTGATCCCCTTAGTTCACTATTTTCTTGTATATAGAGTCGAGTGCCTGTCTTTGATTCGGGTTTGGATATTCTCCCGTCTTTCCTGCCCCTCTCTCTCTTAATCAAAAGCCCCTTGACCTGTGAGGGTACTTTTCCAGTTAGTTGAGAAGTAGCCATTTGCTTCAAACAGGCACCTTGGAGAAGCTGCTTTCCCTTAACGGTTTTTCTAATCCCCAAAACCAGATGAAATAGCTTCAAAATGCTCATACCAATTTGCTGAAATCCATCCGGCACTAAACGAAGTAGGTCGATACCAATAACAGGAACCGAAAGCCGCTCTCTTCCATAAAGAAGAGCGAAACTCTCGCCTATCCGATCAATGGAAAGAAATGACTCCTAAATCAGTCCCTCAAGCGTCGGAATGTTAATCCACTCCTCCCTAAGGCTTCTACCCTCGGATGAAAGAAGTGCGCGGATAGAGCAAGAACTATGAGCGGGTAAACCGGGGATGAGAGTTGGCTATGAGCTAGACTAGAGGGAAAGCTATGAATCTAAGAGCAATGCGCTAGTCAGCCTAGTAGGATCGGGTAGGTAAATTCAGAAGGGGGTGGCCGCGATGAAAGCTTTTTAAACCTAAAAAAAAGTGTTAATTAAGAGGGAGGTTGTCCGATTCCTTATGTGATGCCTTTATTTGTTCCCTTTGGCATGATCGTTTCGAAGTTCTTTCTTTCATAAGAAAGTCTTTTTCGGAAATCAAAATAGCTGTTGAGCGGAAGGTTTATTACCACCTCCCTTTGGGGGCTAAGGGCGCAGCATCGGCGGTAAGAGCAGTAGACCCGCCCGCAATGGAAACTGAGCAAATCCCTTTCTCATTATGAACCTACTTTCTTCGCACTCTAAAGCTACTATGGAAAGCCGGTTTCAGGCAGCAAGTGCTCCTCCAGTTCCATCTGTCTTTCAAAAAGGCTTTTACTGGCACTTTCGATACTGATATAGGTCTTATTCAACAAACTACTTCTTCTGGTTATGGCCACACGGGTTGGCGGCATAGTCTTCCACAAGCTAGGCGGGTTCACGGTCCTTGCTCGTCTCTCAATTGATTGTAACTTTAACTCCGCTTTTAAGCCAAGCCTTCACATCTAACTGTAAGCGCTCTTCCATTATTGCCATTCCCGCTTTTCCTATTCCTTGGGCTATGCTATGCGCAATCAATCAGTTGCTTGCTTCCTATCAATCTCGATTCCTGCTTAGCTGTCTTGCTTGTTTACTGCTTTCCTTCTTTTGCTTATTCGATACTGGTTCCCTCTCTCCGTCACTAGAATTGTAAATAAGTATTCTTGCTTGCTCCGCGTTGAGCCCATCTGGTCCTTCTTTTCTTCATTCCGGGTATGCTCTATCAGTCTGTCCCGATTCCTCTAGTTATGGAGTTCCGGACTTGCTCTCTTGAGTGCAGGACTCTGGCTCAATGGCCGATTTAGTAAAAAGGCATTCATAAGCTACATCTTCCTATGGCATATACCTGTAAGATCGTTAATTGCTTGGTTCATTCTTTGATGTCAATATGGATTCCCGGTCCAGCTCATCTGAAAAAGAGTCTCCTGAAAGTTCAAGGCTTGCAGTAGCAGTAGTTTTATTCCTTTAGAAGGATTAGTTGTCCCGCCCCTGTACCAGTTACAGCAATCCTGTGTGGTATAAAATAAGAAAGTCTATGGCAGGATATGTCCCCCTTCCTACTAGTACTAGGAAAGGTTAGGAAGCTAGGACTGATTAGACCGTACTCTAGATCGGCCGATTCTCGGCATCTTCACTAGTTGCTTGCCTTAGTGCAATCAGTTCTGGCACAAAGCCTATATCCCTTCGCCAAGCGCAGGCGAGTCAGTACGTACCAATGCCTTCTGCCTTCGGTCAGTCATTAACGCCCGCTCGAGGTGACTTGAAAGTGCCTGAAGGCCTTCCCCCTGGTGCGGTGCCTTCTCTTTCTATATAGAATACGTCCAACCAGTCCCCACACGCCCGATCACGAACACAGGTCCCGAAAACCGGGCACAAGTCTAGGACCAAACCAGGCTCCATAGCCCGAGGTCCTGACTCAAGGAAAAAGACCATATAAAGGGAGCCCCGGTCTATGCCAAAAAAGAAGGTAAAGCGCCCTCCCCCCACATTCAAAATTAGAAAAGCGAAACCAAAAGTCAAAAAAAGACCAAAGCTCGAAAAAAATGGGATTCTTACATAAAAGCAAAATAAATAGAGTAGAAAGAAAAGAAATCTGTATAAAAATCGAAAGATCAAGTGTGAGTCTGCTCTTTTTTTCAAAAAAAGAGAAAAACTACGAAAAAGCAAAATAAAGCCTAAAATATGTAGTGCAGAAAGCATGAGATCTAGACGAGTGATCATGAGAGCTTAGTTTTTTAGGATCGCTAATTTCCTGCGCTGTAGTTGCCCGTAGTGATATCCTAATTTGGCTACTTCCCCCACTCATCAAGGCAGAACATAAGAAACGACACTATTGCCAAGAGGGCCCTGAGAAGCGCAGCAATCCGGTAGCAGATCCTTTAGTAGGTGAAGGGGCATAGCGTTTACATACAAACCTAACTCAGTAAGGCCAGTCAGTCAGTTTAGTGAGCGTGCCTGTGTTAGAATTCAAGTTCTTTTTGGCTTTCATCCTGCTAACAGATAAGAAAGATCGTCTCAACCAACGGTTTCAGGGCATGACGCTTGGGGCTACGTGCTTGAGGGGCCTTTAGAAAGGGCATTAGGCAAGGTGGGACTAATATAAGAATCCAAGGTTTCGAAGAGCTTTGACTGCCGGGATGGCTTCTTTCATAAGGGGGTCCGGTCTGATTACCCATTACGAAGACCAACCCAATCTAAGTAAGAACGAGAAGGGAACGACAGAAGGACTGACAGTGATTGGTTAGAGTTAGATCTGCGAGAGGTCGTTTAGGATATTGCCCATGCTCGCCTAAGCCAATCGAAGTTCCAAGTACACGCAACTAGCAATGTGAGACCGAAGTCTTTCTACTAAACATCGGGGCTTTGAGTTCTATTCTAGAAGCGATCGCTTTCAAGGGGCATAGGCATAGCTACGTTGGAGAAGAAGGTCGTTACCCAAGTTGGAAGGGAAGCTAGGGAAAAAGGGCTTGGTTCAAATCCAATTTCATTTTCCCCGGTTGCAAGTCCACTTCCTTTCCTAAACAAACTGGCATCCAAATCGGACAAGTTCGCGTTTTCCCGGTTGAAAACAAGGATGATTGAATAGCAGGAAAGATTAGATTGGCTTCATTCCTATTCTATTCCCAAGCCAGCAAGAATCACTCTAACAAGAGATATAGGCTCCTAATGGAACACTTACTAAATCTCGATGCACCGTCCATTCCCCCTCATGTGCAGCTCCTAGGATCACAGCTTTTATTGCATCAACAGCTGATGAAATTGCTAGTCCTCCAACACCGCTAACGGATTCAGTTACCTTTCAAAGCCTCCTAACTCCCAACAGCTTCTCAAGCAGCCACATCTTCTCTTTTTTCTTATTTCCCTAAGCCTAATCATGCTTTTCAAATGCAATTCGAGGAGAAGCGAGTAGATGAAAGAAAGTCCTTTGACCAAGTAAAGCTTGTTTTGGTAGTCCACGCAGAGCCTTAGCCGGTCATCTTTCTATATTCTATAATTTCTAATTTATTATAAATAATTTTAAATATAAATATCAAGTTATTAATTGAAATTCTTAATCCATTTTTTTCTACTGATTGTGTTCCTGAAGTAAAAAGAGTTCCATCTGTTCCTGAATAGCTTCTTTCAAAAGGGCTTCTGCTTCCCGAGTGAATGTCTTGTCTTGGTAGAAGATATGATTTCTTGGAATTGAGGTTTATTCGTTTTTAAGTAAGCACGTAAGTCAACAAGAGATTTCCTTACCTGTCCAATTTCTAATGAATCAAGATAACCATTCGTTCCGGTATAAATAGTTCTTATCTCTTCTTCCACAGTGAGAGGGGGCTGATTGGGATTCTTTGAGCAACTCGCGCAATCGTTGACCTCTTTCCAATTGATTTTGAGTAGCTTTATCGAGATCAGAAGCGAATTGTGCAAAAGCTTCTAATTCTGCGAATTGTGCCAATTCTAATTTCATTTATTTACCAGCTACTTCTTTCATGGCTTTAATTTGAGCCGCAGATCCAACCAACTCTGGAGAGGGAAATAGCCACATTAATCGCAGGTCTGATTCCAGAATCGGCGGATAAGAATATTTTTCCATCTGTAATGGAAATTACATTAGTAGGAATATAAGCTGAAACATCTCCCGATTGGGTCTCAACTATTGGTAAAGCAGTCGTACTTCCTTCACCTAACTGAGAACTTGATTTAGCGGCTCTTTCCAAAAGGCGTGAATGCAAATAAAAAGAATCTCCCGCCCGGTGGTCTTCGTAATAGAAGAGAGATTTGGCGATAAGCCTGTGCTTCTTTGGAGGGATCGTCATAAATGATTAAAGTGTGTCGTTCACGGTACATAAAATATTCAGCCAGAGCTGCTCCTGTATAAGGAGCGAGGTATTGTAATGTAGCTGGAGAATCCGCTGTTTCAGCTACTACAATAGTGTATTCCATTGCTCCCCTTTCTTGTAAAGTAGTCACCACTTGAGCCACAGAAGATGCTTCAACCCCGTTAAGTTTTAGCTGGCTATCACGGTCCAATAAAGATTGCAAATTCTTAAGAGTAGTAGGTTAAAGATAACCTCCTTTGAAGTTCCCTGTGTGGAGCCGGGGGGCAGCTTCTGCGCTGGCTTTGCTCTGAGATTTTGATCCTTCGCTGGTTGAGCCACCGTTGAGTAAACTCCTCATGGAGCGCACGATGAGCAAGCCGCGTGGATCTACTCGAGGTAGAAGCTGAAGCAAAGTGCTGAGGCTGAACAAGAAAGGATATGTCAAAGAATTTTATTAGGGTCACCAAATAAGGATAAATTCACTTTGACGTCTAGTACAATACCTGGGAGGAGCCACTAGGTTTGAAAGCAGACGTTGGAGTCATAGTCCGAGAAGCCTGGGTTCCTTCACCAACAGACTGCGACCTTGGATCCACAGAGAATGAAGCCAGCGAGATCGGAGTAAGAGGAGCCTTGGGAGTTTGAGTAATCTTGAGGACTCTTTCCTCTATATACTTAAGGCTCGCTTCGGCAGAGGATGACTCACTTGAGGAGCTTCCGTCATCATCAGGATCACTTTGGTCTTTTTTTCCTTCTGCTGTCTTACCTGGTGATTCTTGCTCGGTTCCCGTCTCCTCAGTCCTTTCTTCCTCAGCTACTGCTTCAGTGGATGGGTGCGAGCGGTTTTTCTCTCTTTTTCGATCTATCCCTGCTAAAGAAAGACCAGTGCCTCCTACTCCTTCTCTGACTAATGTGAAATCATTCCCTTCCTTCTTGCCTATTCGATAGGAGCTTGCCTTGCATTCTATGCATCTTACTTATTTACTACTAGATGTCACTTCCTTGTCCGATTCAAGGCCATCACCAGATTCAATAGCCGGGGATTCCTTCTTTCGATCCATGTCATCTGGCATACTAGCTCTGACAACTAGTCTTCTGTTAATTCTTAATGAAATATCTCTTTCGCCCGCGAAATCAACAGGAAAGAGAACAGCGCATATTCCAACAAGACCAAGAACTCAAAGGGCAAGGGATGAAAAATTCCTAGATGGGCGTAAAGGATCAATTGCAAGCTGTTCGGGAGGTTTGGCTGCTTGGGTCTCCCAATGTAAGGAATACAATTGAATCAGAAGAGGAAGATGTCCATCAAGCCGATTACCCCATTTTAGCCTACAAGTACATAGGGGCAGGTATAAAGGCTGCTAGTGAAAGCAACTGACTAAATGTCAGAGCCGCTACGCGCCTCTTACTGCCTTACTTGGGCTACCTTCTCCAGGCGCGAAGCGTGGTTGCATATAGTTGAAGGGCTTGTGCACATGAAGAAGAAAAGGAAGAAGGCACATCTACAATGGAACTTATAAAAGCCAGAACCCTAGATGCGGAGAATCCGCTGTTAGGAATCGATTTCATCACAGATGAACATCTTATATATATATGGGGAATAAGGGCTGTTAGGACAAGCTAGCAAGACTGCGCTCTTCTTGTTTATCTTTGCACTAGGAAGACTCTCTATCACCTATAGGTCGAATAGACGGATTTACTGGTCTTCTTTAGCGATTGCGCATTGCCGTGCTTTCTTTCATAAGGATCTCTTATTGGTTCGCTCTCTGGTAAGCGAATAAGGTAGTGCTAACTATCTTCGCTAGATGAGAGCAAGTAAGCAGGTAGTGCTTTTGCGTGGAGATAGTGTGCATGTCTGTCTTGATTGCGGATAGCCCCCTTTTTCTTTTCTGCGTAAGTTAGCGAGAGGGCTAAAGCAGGCTAGCGATTCAACTATTACTATTACGCTCCAGTAGTAAGCTGATAGTCCCTATCTTCTCTTAGGTAGCAGCACATGGGACTAGCAAGAATCTGCTTCCCGAGAGGCATGGCATAAGAAAGAAGGGCCGAAGGGAGCGCACACCGAGTTAGAAGTGAGCTGTAGCCTTAGTCTTAGTACGCGCACTAGAAGGGGCTACCGAATGCGCCAGTGACAAAATCAAATATTGTTTGTGTGCCGCGAAGGGCCTACCCCTTGAAAATGGAAGGGCGTGGAGAAGCGGATTCCTACTTCTTAATAGAATAGCTTGATCGACCACCATCCTTATTGACCTTCCCTCGGGTTGGTATGCTTGTGTGTCAAGCAATCCTGCTTCGGTAGCAGACTTCGGTCAAGGAAATCGCTTCAAGCAATGGCTTTGGATCGACCTGACTTCTTAGAGAGGAAAGCCAGTGAATGAATGAATGAAATCCGTTGAATGAAGAAGTCTTTATTTATTGCTCAAGCAGCTAGCGGACCTCCTTAATTGAGAAAGTAAAGCATGTCAGCACGCCCCCTACCTATGTAGTTGGCTTCCCGGTAGTTTGCGGGATTAACCGCTATTGGAATCGGTCTATCTAAATTGCCTATCTCCAGATGTATGTATTCTTGAAGTCCCTTTCTCATAGTGCCCCTCCCGGGCATTGATTGAGAGGGAATAGACTTCCCCACTGAACGAGGAAGGCAGCAATCTCCTTAAGATAGAAGGGCAATCCCAAAAAGAAGCGTGACCATCCAGTTGAATCTGACCTACCCTCCCGTGTGGTTAAGGGGACTCGGCTTCATCGTATAGTAAAGTAAATTGAATCTGACCAAGCCACTAAGCGGCATCGGATCGAAGTGTACTTGAGTAACTTAGCACCCTATTTGAAAAAAGAAAGTCGAAGGCCATCCTCGGCCTTCCTTCTGGGCCATCCTTATCGGGAGCATAAAATGGACTTGCTACCCCAGTCTTCCTTAAGGCCTTTATGCCGAAAGGAAAAAGAGCTCTTATTCCGCAGTCTTTAGCACATAGCAGTCGACGCAGTACTCTGGCGGTTCCGCTAATATTCCTATCAATTCATTCCTCAAAAACCCGGAATAAATCGTAGACTTATACCTTTGAAAAGGCAGGTAAAAAAAGCCTATTCCTTTGTGGCCTTAGCATAGGCGAACTGGATGAACCTGTTCTGCACACTAGAATGTGGTGGGACGCATAATAGCCCTATCTAATCTAAGGGCTGTCCCGCAACAAAACTCACCGTGGCTCACGAAGGGCACATGAAAGATGTTGCACGCCAGTGCCGAGTTCACGGCAGAGGATGCAAACGATCGATCAAATAGGACTATCCTAAACAAGAAGTATAGCGGCCACCTATCTGTGGCCGACTTCAAGTCATAAGAGTAACATACATGCTTTCCTTGTAGCCGGTCCAGCGGCCGAGTCTGCCAGTAGGTCCCAAAAGTGGGAAGCCTACGTAAGACAGCCCCGAGCCACTCGTGAACAGGTCGTAAAAGACGCTGATTCACGTAGTTCCCAATAGCGAACACGCGTCGTTTCCCCGCACCCCCTAATGAACACCCAAGTCTACCAGTAACTATCCTCTTGTACCCCACACCATGGGCTAGTTGAGGACCTACTATTGCCTCATATCTGTCTAAACCCCATCCTGAGAACATCTTGTTCCAGGGGTCCCGTGCATAACGGGTATAGTGGGGCCACAAGACACCCTGCGACCACTGCTCACCATAGAGATGAACGTGCCTTACCAGAAAGGCAAAGGCACTCAACTCATATGGGAAGACGTTGAAGCAGGATTTTGCTTTAGCTAAGGCTGGGCGTCAAGCCCAGTGACAACAGGTACTTTGTCAACTGAGCGCAGGTTGGCTCCGCCTTCCAGGTTGGTTCCCACGTCATACCTTTCGCTTCCCTCGACTGACTAACCTTAACACGCTTTCCAGCCTATGAAGGATATTCCAAAAGGGCCTTTTTTTGGGCTTTCTAGCCCTACCCGGTGGTGGACCAGAGCAGAGCTTGGCCCTCGCCTGACGGCTAAGAAGCTAGTTGGCTCAGAGGAGAGAGGTGGGGGGGCCACTTTAATACCTTACGCAAAGAAGCTCACCCCGTTTAATAAGACTTATTGAAATGAAAGCAGAAGAATAGAATCAAAGAGGTGGAATGCGGAGCTGTAAAGATAGGTCAGTTTAGGGCGAAGCGATTCGATCGAAGAGAGATCGAGAGCGAAGCGAAGCAAGGAAAGCAACACCTCTTATAACGCTCACGCCCCGATCTTTGAAAAGAGAAGAAAGATATGCAGCTTGCTTGCGCACCAATACCACTTAAGCTTGAACAAGTAAGGCTTCTCTACCTGCTTGGTGAAATGACGTACTTAGGATTCCCTCACTGTCAAGCAAGGGAATGACGAAAGGGTATCAAAACTACTCTATAGAAAGATAGCCTACATTGAACCAAAGGAGTGATCCCCACTCCGAATGAGATGTCGTATACGCAAATGCTCTTTACGTTGCAGGCATAAGCGCTGCAAACATGGCTACTTCATCTCTTTTCGGAAGAGAAGATAAAGATAGTTCCGTCACTTCTGGGATTAAGGCACTTCCCCCGAGGGAAAGAGAGTCAATAGGTATTCTCTCTACTCTAGAACCCATAGGCCTAGGAGCAATAGAGGTACGGCATCTGTAACAAAGGGAGAAGGAAGAAAAGCCGGAGTAAAGACGGAATGCCTCTTTGACTGCCCCAGATAGCTGAAATCGATCGTGCATTTCACCAACTTCCATTTCAATAGCTGCCAGAGAGAGGGAGAAATCGGATTGATGCAGAGTGGCCATTTCATTCAGCACTATCTCAACATACATAAGCCCAGCAGACGTAGGCTTCTCATGGGTGATCGCATTCCGCAACTGTAACGGATTCACCCTAGGGGGTTCTTCCCTCTTGTCCTCGGCAACCAGCAAGTTTCTCCTTCATCGGACAATCTCGTGCCTGAGGAGGACTCTTACAAATGAAAGAGCCTCCGCCTTAGAAGGCCTTCCCTGCTGTCCATCTGTGTGAGAGGCATTCTTCAATTTCTGGTCCGATTTCTTCTTGTCCTTTATGACTGGGATTTGTTGACTCCCTAACCTAATATGGATCCCCAGCCCAGACCTGAGAATAGCCAACTTCTTATTCTTATTGTATGACCATGCTGAGTTAAGAGAGAGCACCTTCTCAACTTCTGTAATGTCTACTGCTTTTTCGACTACTTAATCTGTTGCTGGATGATTGACTGTGGATTGACCAGGGGTATATACCTTTGCTCCTGGCCTTTGCTTCCATTCCAAGATGTTTAGTTGTTTACGATATGTGAGAAGCGTGGATTCCTCGAGATGTCTAGTCATAGTCTGTTGTGTCACTTCAAAGATGATTGCCGGGGACGACTTCAATGATTGTATTTCCTCTGGGCCTGTTCAGGAAGAGATGTTTTGGTCATTCTGGTAATTTTTTTATTGAAACAAGTTCCAACCACGATGGTTTGGCGTGAGAGGTAGAGCCAAATGCGCCGATTTCCTTGTTTGTCACCATCTCTTTCAAATGTTCGTTCCTTCGCGTCTTAGACAAGGTGGGTTCACCCGTTTGTGTGCCGGTTGGTCCTAATAAATAAGAATTGGGTGTAGCATTAGCTTTTTACAAGGTGACGACGGGATAAGATTTCAAATAAATAGGAAAACCAGCCCTTGAATGGCATGCTCCCTATCTGTCTCAATTGGCCGAGCTGAATCGGTCAACCTGTAGGAAACTAGGAAACAAACTAGTCAATTGCTCTTCTATCTTACTGAATCACTCAACTTCGATTCCTGCATCGTTTGCATACATTTCCTATCCGGGATAAGGGCTTTAAGGCGGAAAAGGCATATAGAATGGTAACGGCTGAACAGAATCAATGTATCCTCAGAAAATAGAGTCCAGTGGTTCGAATCCACTTCTAAAAGCGGGTGAAGGTGGGGACATTAGCAACCTCAACTCGAGACGAGAAGGGGCACCTGAATCCTCTAATGAGGAGACCTTTTGACATAACTCACCTAAATTGTTTTCATTCATGGATGTCTTTTCAGGATACAATCCGCTAGAAAAGACCGAGGATAGAACCAATTCATCCCATTCTTCGGTTGAAGCAGCTGCCCTTCCATCAACAGAATTGGCTCCTGCGGGCCTAAGTAGACCTCCTCCATTAGTTCCAAACCTTGACGGTAGGGCTTTTAGGTATAGGTCAAGCGGTTAAAGAAAGAAGGAGTCGGAGCGGATAAAGAAAAAAAGATTTATGTTGCTAAATCGCACACATGTCAGAACAACACTTAGAGATCGGGCAGCACCAGGAATGGATAGACAAGTTCAGGAGTAAGGTTTCTCGGTATGGAAGAGCAGCTGATCTTGCACCAACCATTGAATGCTTAGATTCAAAACCAACGATGATACTTGAAGAAGCGTAGTTGCCTTGGCCAGGAAGGGGCATAACTTCTCCAAAATTTGTGTGTAAAGTAAAGCAAGCTGTTTGATTCCGCGAGAACCTCCGAGCAACCTTTTTATGAGTTGAAAACCTTTTGTCTGGTCCGAGGGTTTCTCGTATAATTCTTTTGGATTAATTAGAGTAAGGTGCGCCCGAGGGAGCGACAAGGTAATCAGGTAGGAGCTGCGGGAGTTCAATAGCCGTGTGGAAAGAAAAAGTACACAGGGGCACCTGAATTATCATAAATGAAGAGATTTCGCAGATGCGGTCTATGGACTCTTGGCTACTGATTTGAGACCTGGAATGAGGAAGTGTCCGCTCTTGAATTGTAGGGAAGCCCCTCTTTCTTTTCACGACATAAACGAAAGGAGAAGCTCAGGGGCAGAGGAGACGGAGCAGGTCTTTCATCAGCTGTGAATCCTACCGATGCCGATACCGAACCAAAGGTCTTTCCCAAGTTGACCTTCTTTCTCTTAGTTTTCGCTTAACAGCGCCTTTCAGATCCGCGCCAGGCCGACAAGTATGAGATAGATGCTCTCAAATGCGCAATTGAATCCGAGTGGTGGCGAACAGACAAAGCTATCTGGGACCCATCGATGATATTTGATTGCCCCGGCTCTGACTTCACCATAGAAGGGAAGGAAAAGAGGCTAGTTCGTGGCTTGGTCTTCACTGACACACTATCGGACCTTTTAGGTTAAGTTAGTGTTCAATGAGCCAATACCCACTAAGACAGTTTCTTACTTAAAGGCTTCTAGAAAGCAGATTCTATAATAGTGGATTCTATACCATTGGTTGATCAAAGAACTTTCTTCCCTTTCGACTGCTAACTCTTAGAAATACAGTAAAGCGATGCCTTACCAAAATAAGAATATGTTATCCCAATAGTAATTAAAGCATCTCGAAAGAGCGTTACGCACCTCTTATAAGTTCAAACTCCCTCTTATTTTCTCTAAACTGATCGAAGGCTTTTAACAAGACCTTCTTTCGTATATACTATTCAACCTCCTGCTGCACGAGATGAGACAGTTGGGCAAGCCCTTCTTGAAAAAGGAAGTTAAAGACCTGTGCCGCCTTTTCACTGCCTGGAAGCGCTAATGCTACTTTTGTTGAATGTGAAGGAATCAATGTAACCCTGCTAATGCTTTTCATTCTGATTCAATTGCAGAACCCTCGCTTGGAAGCCCGATATCTGACTTGAGAGCGGAGAAAAGACAGAGTGAATGAAGCTATGGATTTAGAGAAGATGTATGGCTTTATTGAAGCATATGTGGAATGTCCAACAACTATCAACAAAGCCTTTCTACCCTATCGAAATAAAGATAATACTTTAATCTTCCCAACCGGCTCTTTTATTGGTGTTTACTATACTGAGGAGTTCAAATTAGCAAGGCAACTTGGTTACACAGTGACCCCACTGTCTGGCTATCTCTTTGAGAAGAAGGCTTACCCATTTGTAAGCTTTGTTAACTCTCTCTTTGAGAGCAGGAAAAAGGCTAAGGATGACGGTAATGATGCCTTATCTTATGTCTATAAAATCCTTATGAATACCCTTTATGGGAGGTTTGGGATCAACCCTAAGAGCACAGTTACCGAGGTCTGCACGCAGGATAGACGCAACTATCTCTTTATGAATAGTGAATACATCTACGATGAACAGATTAGTGAGAAAAACTATGTTGTTTCATACTGGAAAGGGAGGGAGTGGGATAATTGGTGTGCTCCAAGTAACTCTGCTGTCCAAATAGCTGCTGCTATCACAGCCTGTGCAAGGATATACATGTATCCGTATATATCACGAGATGACTGCTACTACACAGACACTGACTCTGTTGTGCTTAGTGAGCCCCTACCAAAAGAAAAGAACTAATCAATTCTTCTGAATTGGGTTTGTTTAAGCTAGAATATATAGTTAAAACAGGTAAATTCTTAGCACCTAAGTCCTATTTTTTTGAAACAGAAGAAGGGGCTAAGGTTACAAAGCACAAGGGGGCAGCTTCGGACTTTGCCACGGAAGAATGGTTTAACCTACAGTACGAGGATATCACTCGTAAAGAGCGAGTTCCGATTGAAGCTAACTTCCGGATTGATTTCAGAACCTTTCAAATCACCAAAAAAGATATGGAATATACCCTTGGTGTTAAGGTGGGAAATAAGAGGGAGCCTGTCTTTGACGATAATAAGAAATGGGTAGATACAAATCCAATTAATATACAAGATTTAAGTGGAATCAATGCCTTAGGTATTAACCTAATTAAATTACTAAAGAAAGAATTGAAAGAGATAAAGTAGAGCTTGCCCTTAGGAGTACAGTTAATTAGTGGTCTACGATCAGTATTGGACTTCTTTTTCCCAACTCCGTGTTTTTGGCCCTACCTGGATTTCTAAGTTAGGGCCGGCTTCAAAGTTGACAAAAATCTTTTTCTATAGCTGGGATTTCTATAGGTAGATCGGCTTGAGCTACGTACTCTTTCTTGTGGATGATCCGCTGGAGCTATGCGCTGAACATTAAGGTCTTCCATCAGCATCAGTCACGAATCAAAGGGCAATCTTTCCTCCCGACCAGCGGGTTATGGAACTAGTCGTAGTATGGCATTTTGGTCCCGTTTAGCAGCTAAAGAGCACGTCCAACCGGCAGGAGATAGCATTGAAAAGTATATCAAGCTGTTTAGCTACTTGTATCGATTTGCCACAGTGTGGTTAGATACAATGCGCTGTCAGCCTCAGCTTGGCAGGAATGAAGGTTTACACAGACTTGTTGAGCTGAAAGCGAGCCCATAAACTGATTGATGATATGGTTTAGGCCTTATCCTATACTGCAAGGGTGCTTAGAAAGCAAGATAAGCCTTTCCTCACCCGAAAGAAGGAATGATTGCATAACCTCTCAAAGCACGCGTTCATATTCTCTTTCTAGAGAGTATGTACTGCACCTTTCTATTCTAATAGAAAGAGAGAAAATAATATTTTTTTCCTAAGCTAGCCCATAGAGTGGCTTAAAAGCTCCAATCCTGCAAAGAGAACAACCCTGTGGGCAATCAGTTACTACCTACTAGACGATTCTCGGCATCAATGCTCCTGGCAATGGGAAGATCCGATATGTCAACACTTTAGTCAATAGCACCTGAGTTCAGAACAGGGGCGTAGCGGGGCATTCGAGAGCAGCCTATTCTGTCTGTAGCAGCTTCTTCTTTCAAAGGCAAAGGCCTTTTTTGACTCGTACAAAGAAAAGAAGTTCCATGACATGGCACTTGCGAGGGAGTTTAGTTCATCACCTCGTAGGCCGGGAATGCCATCAAGAACCCTTTTCCTCTCGGTCTCAGTGTCAGCCAAGTTTGCATCGGCTTCCCAAAAGCCATCATTTTAAGCTTATGACATTGATGAGTGATCCAACACTCTTGAGTGGTAGTTCTCCAAGGAGAAGGGATCCCAGGTAGGAGAGCCAGCCGGGCCAGGGGAAAGAGGTAGTCTTTGACTACCCTTCTTTTGGGAGTAGGTTATGAAATTTATTCAGAGTTGCCACTCCTCAATCTTCGAAATCTAGTCTAGTCCAGCGATAGAGGACTTGATACTTATCTTCGACAAGCCTTGATCTGTGCGCTGAAGACAGATTCTCTTATCGGCTGAGGAAATAGGTAGCCTGGTAAGCCCACCCATTCTTCCTTTCCGACCTTAGCTTAGCTGCTCACGCCAATGCTCATGGGTATGGGGCCATAACTGCTGCTACTGTTATACTCCCATACTCTAAGAGAGTCCTACTGTCGGCTCATCTTCTATCTAAGACCTCCTCAATGAGAGGATGCCTGAAAGCTGCTGTTTTCTCAGGTCTAGTTGCGGTCCGCTTCCTTGAATGAGAGTAGGTCTTCCCGATCCACGAATACTGTCCGTTGTCCTTTACTTGTTTAGTGGCATCTGTCTGAGGGCATCTGGAATTGTCTGTTTCGGTATTAACTCTTGTAAACGGTCGCAAACGCTCATCTGTCCACGAATAAGGTTCCCTTCTTTTATTCAAGATAGCTTTTATTCAATTAGGGCGAATATCTTTTTTCCGAATTTCTTTCTTGAAAGATATGCTACTTCCCGGTCGAAAGCCGTGCAAAGACGTAATAGGATACTGCATCTCGTAACGGTAGAAAGAGGAAAGGCTAAGCGAAAAAGGTTAAGATTGCTTAATGAGTTATGGCCAC